TAGGTTATATTTCAGGGAGGATCCGACGCAGTTTAATACGAATACTGCCGGGGGATAGAGTCAAAATCGAAATAAGTAGGTATGATTCAACCAGGGGGCGTATAATTTATAGACTTCGCAACAAAGATTCGAACGATTAGATAGATGATTTTTGAAAACATTCCTTTTATGGGAGATACAATTCGAAGCTAAAAAATACAAGAGACTTATTTTCTTCCAAGAAATAGATTCCCAATTAAGGTAAGGAGTGAGAAATATGAAAATAAGGGCTTCTGTTCGTAAAATTTGTGAAAAATGTCGACTGATCCGTAGGCGCGGACGAATTATAGTGATTTGTTCCAATCCGAGACATAAACAGAGACAAGGATAATCTTTCTAAAGTTTCTCAAGGAAGGCCCATGTAAAAATAAAGGATCTGTTTTAACATGAAATGGATATCTCCATATCTTTCTATATATTTCTGATTCATATTTATGAGATGATAAAATATGGCAAAACCTATACCAAGAATTGGTTCGCGTAGGAATGGGCGTATTGGTTCACGTAAGAGTGGACGTAGAATACCAAAAGGAGTTATTCATGTTCAAGCGAGTTTCAACAATACCATTGTAACTGTTACAGATGTACGAGGTCGAGTGGTTTCTTGGGCCTCCGCCGGTACTTCTGGATTCAAAGGCACAAGAAGAGGGACACCCTATGCTGCTCAAGCCGCCGCTTTAAATGCTATTCGTACTGTAGTTGATCAGGGTATGCAACGAGCAGAAGTTATGATAAAAGGTCCCGGTCTCGGAAGAGACGCAGCATTACGGGCCATTCGTAGAAGTGGTATACTATTAAGTTTCGTACGTGATGTAACACCTATGCCACATAATGGATGTCGACCTCCTAAAAAAAGACGTGTGTAAAAATAAGAATTAAATGGATTTCAAGAGAAATAAATGATTCAATGATCTAATCAAATAATAATATTAGTATGGTTCGAGAGGAAATAGCAGGATCCACTCGAACACTACAGTGGAAATGTGTTGAATCAAGAGTAGACAGTAAGCGTCTTTATTATGGTCGTTTCATTCTGTCCCCACTCATGAAAGGGCAAGCCGATACCATAGGTATTGCCATGCGAAGGGCTTTACTTGGAGAAATAGAAGGAACATGTATCACACGTGCAAAATCTGAGAAGGTGCCGCATGAATATTCTACGATAGTAGGTATTGAGGAATCGGTACACGAAATTTTAATAAATTTGAAAGAAATTGTATTGAGAAGTAATCTGTATGGAGTTAGAGACGCATCCATTTGTGTCAGGGGTCCTAGATACGTAACCGCTCAAGATATCATCTCACCACCTTCCGTGGAAATAGTTGACGCAACACAGCATATAGCTAACCTGACGGAACCAATTGATTTGCGTATTGGATTACAAATCAAGAGAGATCGCGGATACCGTATGAACCCCACAAATAACTCTCAAGATGGAAGTTATCCTATAGATGCTGTATCCATGCCTGTCCGAAATGCGAATCATAGTATTCATTCTTATGGGAATGGAAATGAAAAACAAGAAATACTTTTTCTAGAAATATGGACGAATGGAAGTTTAACTCCTAAGGAAGCGCTTTATGAAGCTTCTCGTAATTTGATTGATTTATTTATTCCTTTTCTACACGCGGAGGAAGGGGGCATTCATTTCAAGGAAAATAAAAAAAGGTTTACTCTACCCCCTTTTACCTTTCAAAATGGGTTAACTAATCTAAAGAAAAACAAAAAAGGAATTCCATTGAAATGTATTTTTATTGACCAATCAGAACTATCCCCCAGGACCTATAATTGTCTCAAAAGGTCCAATATACATACATTATTGGACCTTTTGAGTAACAGTCAAGAGGATCTTATGAGAATTGAATATTTTCGCGCAGAAGATGTAAAACAGATATTGGACACTCTACAGAAGCATTTCGCAATCAATTTACCTAAGAATAAGTTTTTATTTTAAATCTATTAGAATTATTTCATATTTTTTTTTATAAATAAAGATTATAAAGAAAAAACTTGATTTTTGATCTTCGACACGCGATACATATTTTCGCGAAATAGATCATAATAAAATTCATGTATCTAGGGAGGATTCACTTTAGAAGCGACTATTCCCTAGATACCCACATCGTGATATTTCGCAGTTGAATCAATTTGAAAAAGACCTAAAGTTAGAGATTTATCAATAGGTAACGTTGCCCCAATACCTAACCAAAGAGCTACTGCGGTACCGATCAAAAAGACTGTTGTAGCTACTGGACGACGAAATGGATTTTGGAATTTATTAACATTCTCCAAAAAGGGTACTGTCAATAATCCTGTTGGTACTGAAACCATTAAAAGAACACCCAATAACTTATTGGGTACTGTGCGAAGTATTTGAAATACGGGAAAGAAGTACCATTCGGGTAATATTTCCAAAGGAGTTGCAAATGGATCCGCTGGTTCACCAATCATTGATGGTTCT